TTCAGGCATTTGCTCATATAATCTTACTAAAGAAGGAGCCATTTTCATTGTTACTGTGCCGGCTGTTAAAATTAGGTCTGCTTGCCTAGGACTCGATCTTGGTACCAATCCATAACGATCAAAGTCGAATCGCGAGCCTATTAATGAAGCAAATTCAATGAAACAACAACTGGTACCATATAGAAGCGGCCATAAACTGGAAAGTCTTAACCAATTCGAAAGATCATTCAATGTAGTTGAAATAACTGAATTGGTAGTTATTTTGTCAAGTAAGGGAAACTCAATCAAATTCATAACTGTCTCAATGTAATCTTTTCCTTCCTTTTTATTTTGATTGTATGAATATTTAGTTAAGACCATTCCAATGCTCCTTTTCGCCATGCATAAACTGAACCAACAATTGGGATAAGCACGAAAATGAAAGCTTCAATAAATACGGATACACCCAATACATCGAAACTCATTGCCCATGGATAAAGAAATACCGTTTCAACATCAAAAACAACAAAAACTAGAGCAAACATGTAATAGCGGATTCGGAATTGTAACCAAGCATCCCCCATGGGTTCTATACCCGATTCATAACTAGATAGTTTCTCCGGTCCTTCCCTAACCGGGGCTAAAACTCCGGAAATTACAAATGCCAAGATAGGAATAATGCTTGATATTATCAGAAATGCCCAGAAAATATCATATTCGTGAAGCAGAAACATAAATGTACTCCTATTAATGTGGAATATGCTGAATTATTCGATTCGAATCGGAAGTGTCAATTTATCCAGAACTTCTTATCTTAGTTTAGGCGAAAGAAGAATATATTTTGATCAAACGGCATAGTTTAGAGTTTCTGTGGGACATATCTTGTTTAAAGATTCACCTAAGAAAATCCCACTTACACTTACATTTTGTATTTCGATTTTATTTAGATATGGTGTAGACATAGGGTGCTCCTTCTTACAAAAACAAGATTCTTTCACTTTGTCTTGGGTTCTATATCCTCTATAAAAAGGTAATTCTATAAAAAAAGTGAAAGTTAATAAAATACTAAAATATCCTATATTATCCTATAATAGATATAATAATATCCTAATATCTATAATATCCTACCTAATATATAGATATAATAATATATAATATAGTATAGATTTATATATTATGATTATTATCCATATTATAATCCTAATACTTAATATATCCCAATAATAATTTGTATAATAATAATAATATAATAATTATTATAAAAGAAATATCCTATAATTAATAATTAATTAATTACTATTAATTAAATAATATAATTAAATAATATGAATAGTCCATAATTAGTATATTCAAATTCTTTATTTCATTTCTTTTTTTCTTAATTGATTTGATTCAATCCATTGAATTGAGAGGTGACATATAACAAGTTATATCTTTCTCTACAAAAATAAAAAAAAAATGGGAAACTTGGAACCTGTACCATCCCACCTTATCAGAAATAAATAAGAAGGATGGAGTTATTTCATTAGAGTTAGAATAAAAGATTCTTTCTATTTTGGAAAAATCTCTAGTAATAAACTAGATTACGATTTGGAATGAACCAAAATACTCGTTTGTTTTGTTATGGCAATAACACTGAATATTAATAATATAATGATAACACCAAACAATGGGGTGGATTCCGACACAAAAAAAAAGTTTTACAGTACACCTATACTAGATACTAGACAATGAAACATAGCAAAGAGTGGAGTAATCTAATCGACGGAATCATAAAAGATTTACATAACATTACATTTTATAATGAAAGAATTACATATTATCGAATGATTCGATAGACCAAATCAAACCCCCAACCCAAAACCCCCCAACTCATAGAATATGGAAGAAGAAACGTTAATCCTTTAGTACCAATTCATTATTTCTCCATTATTTGTGAATCAATCAATAAGGTTTCTCTTGTTTTGCCAAAAAAAGATTAGTCATTAGTCAGGGCAGGGGTTTTCGACAAATACAGACCTAAGACCAAGAAAAGAATACGTCTTAGACCCATGCTACTTAGGATTAGAGGACTAGATTTCATTGGGTCAGGTTGAAGTTTTTAGTCGGAATCATGTCATGATTTCCACTTCCTAAATTGATTGGGATTCGGTATACAAAAACAAAAATGTGTCGCTAACTCTTTGATCATGTACAGGAAAAGAAAAAAAAAGTAATATTTAATTCATCCACGATTATTAATGAGAAAGGGTGAGTAATTCACACAAAATTGGAGAAGTACAGATTGGATCTATTGAAATTTTTTTCTGTACTTATCTTATGTATTTACATGAGGATTTGGTAATGCTTTCATTTCTATGATACCAACCAAGTGGCCAGAACTATGAGGAAATGAAAGCATTACTAAAATAATATAAAATATATTAGGATTATATAGGATTATAGGGCTATACGGACTCGAACCGTAGACCTTCTCGGTAAAACAGATCAAACTTATTATTATCGAAATGATTTGAACTGT